AACTAAGTTGAAATACATTCCGTGGATTGAAAACTAATTTTTTGGTAAATCAAGCCCAAAATGCTTTTCGAGAATGTCTAATATCCGTTTTAGATCTTCTATGCGAAAGTGCTCCAGTCTCATAAGATCTTCTTGACTATTATTTAAAAGGTCTACTAATGTAGATATCTTAGCTCTTTTGAGGGAATTATAGACCCTCGGTGGCAAGTCGAATTGATCAATAAAAATCGACTTTAATACTATTTTTTTGTTGTTTTTTCTTGTGTGAACCAATTTCGCAGGAAGGGTAGAGGGTCTTAAAGGAAGTATAGGTTGCTTATCCGCGAAATGTAAGTTTTCCTCTTCTGTCTGTAAAAAGGGAAGAAATAAATCAATCAAATTTCGTGAGGCCTCCTGCAGTGCTTCTTTGGGCGTTAGACTTCCATTTGTCCATATTTCAAGAAAGAGAATCTCGTGGTTTTCCTTTCGAGTCCCATACGACTGAATACTATAATTTACATTTCGAACAGGCATGAAGATAGCATCGATAGGATAACTTCCATCTTGGATCTTATTGGATCGTTTTATACGATATCCACGATTCCTCTCGATTTGTAATTGAATACACAGCTCAATTGGTTCTGTCAAGCTGGCGATTTCCTGTGTATTATCAATTATTTCTACATAAGTTGGTGCGATGATATCTTTGGCCGTTATAGATCCTGGGCCCTTGGCACAAATGAATGCCTCACATGTTCCATATAGATTACTTCGCAATATAATTTCTTTCAAATTCATTAAAATTTCATGTACCGATTCTTGAATACCCACTATGGTAGAATATTCATGCGGTATTTTTGCAAATTGTGCGCGTGTGATACATGTTCCTTCAATTTCTCCAAGCAAAGCTCGTCGCATCGCAAGGCCTATTGTGTCAGCTTGACCTTTCAGAAGTGGAGATAGAATAAATCGTCCATAAAAAAGACGTTTACTGTCTGCTCGTGATTCAACACACTTCCATTGGAGTGTCCGAGCATCTATTCGTACTTGTTCGCGAACCATAATAATAGTATTTCATTAGATCGTTGAATTATTTATTTCTCTTGTTTTTTGTCTTGTTGAACTCTTGTCAATTTGCATTTTTACACACGTCTTCTTTTCGGAGGTCTGCAACCATTATGGGGCAAAGGAGTTACATCCCGTATCAAAGTCAATTTGATACCGCTGCGACTAATAGCTCGTAATGCTGCGTCTCTCCCGATACCGCCACCTTTTACTAAGATTTCGGCGCGTTGCATTGCTACTGTACAAAGAGCGGTTTGGGCTGTGGTTTCAGCCGCAAATGGCGACGCTTTTCGTTTACTCCGGAACCCACAATGACCAGCCGAGGACGAAGAAACTACTTGACCGTCTGGATCTGTAATAGTCACAATGGTATTATTAAAACCTGCTTGAACATAAATAACCCCTCTGGGTACTCTACGAATACGTTTTGGTCGACGTCGGGGTCTGCGTGAAATCAATTTAACCCTCGCTTTTGCCATAGCTTACCATCTAATAAATAGCAAATGGATTTATCCATTTTGAATATCGGGCCTTTCCCAAGCTTGATTATCCTTGTCTTTGTTTATGCCTTGGGTTAGAGCAAATTACTCGAATTCGGCCCTGACGTCGTATTAATCGACATTTTGTACAAATTTTACGAACGGAGGCTCTTATTTTCATACTTGCCGACTTTCACCTTAATTCGGAATCTACGTCTTGGAAGAAAATAAGTTTCTTAAATTTTTGTGTCTCAATGAATGTTGCAATTTTCGATTCTTATTTTTCGCAAAGGAAAAAATTCGACTAATTGAAGACTCATTGGATTAGAATAAATCTAAGTGGTAGCTTTCCCGAACGATACCCGAGCATTAGATCATTATTATCTAACTGAACCCCAACGATGCTGCTGAGAACAGCTTCTTTAATTAAACTTTTCAGAATCTAGTTAGCTTTTTCCATTACCTGAAAACTTCGGTTATTCTGGATCAACTTCTTTATTCTCGACGATCGAAAACCATAGATGCCCTTTTCACAGCTGAGGTTCTAGATGAGATATGATATTAGATTTAGATAACGTGTGCCCGTTCGTTGTCACAAATAGAAAGTTACCCATTTCATTTGAATCGTCGAAGGATTACCATATATAACACAAACATTCTCCCCCGATTTTTTCTAATCGAGCCTCGCGGTCTGTCATTAGACCTCTAGAAGTAGAAAGAATTACAATCCCCATCCCGCCTAAAATTCGAGGAATTCGTTGATAGTTCGAATAGATTCTTAAACCGGGTCGACTGATGCGTTTTAAATTTAAAACTTTTCGATAAGGGTCCTTTTGCGTCCTTCTATCGCGTAGGGTTAAAACCAAAAAAGATTTGTTGTTTTCGTGATGTTTTCGCACGTTTTCGATAAAACCCTCGCGTAAAAGTATGTTAACAAAATTTTCGCTGAGATTCGTAAATCCTATTCGAACCACTCGTTTTGTATTCATCTCGGCATTTCGTATCGAGGTTAGTATGTTAGCAATAGTATCTTTAGCCATAATGAATTAAAGTATTGGCCCCCCCAATTTTGATATAATCAACATGTTTTTCTTTGGTTATCACTATGTATTTTTCAAGGTATATATGTGCGAAACAATCGACTAACTTAACTGAATCTTAATTGATTCCTTTCAAATAACTATCCTAAACATAACTATATTCGTTCGGGAATGATATTCTCGTGGAACTAGAGTTGGATCTCCTTTTATAATACTTCGGGCGCTAATGAAATTATTTTAGTAAAATTGAACTGTCTCAATTCCTCGGCAATTGCACCAAAAACTCGAGTGCCTTTTGGATTGCCCTTTTTATCAATGACAACTGCCGCATTGTCATCATATCGTATTATCATACCGTCGTCGCGTTTGAGTTCTTTACAAGTACGGACAATTACAGCTCTGACCACTTCGGATCTTTCGAGCGACATTTGCGGAACTGCTTCTTTGATCACAGCAACAATAACGTCACCAATATGAGCATATCGACGATTGCTAGCTCCTATGATTCGAATACACATCAATTTGCGAGCCCCGCTATTATCCGCTACATTCAAATAGGTCTGAGGTTGAATCATATCATTTTTTTTTAGTATTTTTTTGTTAGGCAAAGTAAAGGGCCAAGAAAAAAGAAATATTGTTTGTTCAAAAAATAAAACCTGCGCCTACGATTCGTTTGTATCCCCAAAAGCGATTTTTTTTTGTTTTTTGTATTTTCAAACTTTATTCGGAAAGAATGAATTGAGTTCGTATAGGCATTTTGGACGCTGCGATTGAAATAGCCTTTCTCGCTATATTTTCTCTTACACCACCGATTTCATAAAGTATTCGACCTGGTTTAACAACAGTTACCCAATATTCAGGCGATCCTTTACCGGAACCCATACGTGTTTCTGCGGCTCTGACTGTAACCGGTTTATCTGGAAATATACGGACCCAGATCTTTCCACCGCGGCGTGCATTTCGTGTCATTGCCCGTCGACCTGCTTCTATTTGTCTCGAGGTGATCCAAGCGGGTTCGAGGGCTTGAAGAGCATATTTACCGAAACAAATAGAATTCCCGCGATAAGAAATTCCCTTCATTCTTCCTCTATGTTGTTTACGGAATCTAGTTTTTTTGGGGGGATAGTGGATGGTTTGGTTTGAATTCCATCTCTACTCCAGAATCGGACGTGAGAGTTTCTTCTCATCCGGCTCCTCGCGAATAAAAAGATTCAAAAATAGCAAATTTCAAAAAAAAAAAATTAAGATAGATTTGGGGTTGAGATGATATCTCTCGAGGGCATAGCTATTAGTAATCTATCGCAATATAGAGTTTTGCGACTCAATCCCAAAGGAGGTAGTCATTTTTATCTTCGTTCTATCGTACAGTTAAAGACTTAAACGAATGATTTCGATGGAATATCGAATATATTTAGAATTGGATTCGTTTTGCTAATCTTAAAATCAATCTTTTTGTGTTTTCTCCTTGAATTTAATCGCCCGAGTGTCCTGAATTCACCCAAATGAAGTAATCAAGAGAAGAAAGTTTTCGCGGGCGAATGTTGACTCTTTTAATTCAATCGAAATTTAGGTTTTGGTTGTAGTCAGAATTTTGACCTTGTTATCGTAGATGAATTGGTCTCGGGTCTGTTCCGCCATCCAGATCAATGAATCGTTATAATTCGTCTTCAATCGAATTTTTGAGATTCATAGGTTTCGTCGTTCTCACCGCTTCTTACTTAGATGTTTAGGTCTGAATTTTGCAATGGAGCTCCATGAAAGTTGTGCGTGAGACAATCTTCTCAGTCTTTATTGACTCGAAGCTCTTGATTTTGGTGTTCTCTGGACGGATTCATTTTAATATAGATTTAATATAGATGAATTCGTATTAATGCTTTCTTACATTACCCTTTTTATGAGATGACTCATAGACCTTACATATGCCATATTGGAATTACATCCACCATCGTGTTCTTTCTTTCTCTCATCCTTCCATTTATCCACACCCCGATTTTCTTTTTTTTGGCAAAAAGATTTCAGTTGCTATAAGGAGATGACTGATCTGTCATATCTTGACTGGTTCTTTGGATTCAGATAATGCGAAGTGATGAATTGGGATTTTTCTTAGAGTTATTAGGGTCGACTTTGAGTGGCTTTTTTTCTAACCCGAAAAAACCAACGAGTCACACACTAAGCATAGCAATTATAGCAAGCAGTCAGTGTTTATAAAAGCTTAAAGAAATCGGAATTCTAAAATATTGTGGTTTAGGAAATAATAAATGGCTTTCTCGTTTTTTCGTTCATTACCAACTATAAGGGCCGGCTCGGTCAAAGTGTTTTATTCGTGATCAATAAATATCCAAATTTTAATGCCTAATATCCCAGAAAAAGTTTGAATGGGATAGGAACAATAATCAATTTTCGCTTGAATGGTTTGTAGGGGAATTCTACCTTCTCGGAGCCATTCAACCCGTGCAATTTCTCTTCCCTCAATGCGTCCTGCAATTTGTACTCGAATTCCTTGTGCATTTGCTTGTTCAGCTAAGTCAATTACTTTTTTCATTGCTTTTCTAAATGAAACTCTATGTTTTAATTGATCGGCTATAAATTCTGCAAGAAGAGTAGGATTTCGGTAAGGCTCTGCAATTCTTTTGGTAGAAAGGTTCAATTTTCGGTTGACAACAAAAAATTCTTTCTCTAAATTTGTCTTTAATTCGTTATAAAATTCTTTTTGTAACCTTGTCTCTAATTCTTCGAGTTCTTTCGTTTTTTTTTTTTTTTTTCCCCGCGGCTTTAAAAGGTCGTTAAAGAATGCTGGCGATGCCGTATAGAGTGTAATTTTGATTACATCGATTTGTTTTTGAATCTCTATACGTGGCATTTTTTCGAGGAAGGGGTAGATTTTCCGTTGTTTTTGTAGATAATTCTTGATATACTCTCGTATTTTTTTATCTTCTTGTAAATTTTCAGAATACTGTTTTGGTTGTGCAAACCACAGGGAATAATGCTTTTGGGTTGTACCAAGTCTGAAACCAAGTGGATTTATTTTTTGTCCCATGCTCCTCCATTTTTATGCATATCGTGAGAGATATCGTGCTCTTCTCTAATTTTATATGGATTTTTCGCTTTCGTTTTTTTTAACTCTTGTATCGAGCCGCTTTCAAAAGATTTCTGGGACTTGAACCAGAATATCTCTTCGTATTCATTTATGGAGATATCTTTCATTACAATCATTATATGGCAGGTTGGTTTTTTTATGCGATAACTACGCCCTCGCGCGCGAAGTTTTAGTCGTTTCATAGTCGTACCCTCATTGACTTCCGCTTTACTAATGAATAAATCCGCTTTGTTAGAACCAAGAATGGAACTAGCATTTGCTGCTGCAGAATAAACAACTTTAAAAATGGGATAACATGCTCGATAAGGCAGCAGTTCTAATATCATAAGTGTTTCTTCATAAGAACGTCCACGAATTTGGTCAATGACCCGTCTGGCTTTGTGAACCGACATAGAGATATGTTTACCTAAAGCATATACTTCTGTTTTGTTCTCCTTTATGACCATAAAATTCTCCTTCTACTAATCAAGTATTCTCTATATTTTCACTTTTCTTACCGACGAGATTTATCATCGTTTTTTGTATGTTCTCGAAAATTTCGAGTCGGTACGAATTCGCCTAATTTGTGGCCAATCATATCATTATTTATATAAATAGGTAAATGTTCCTTTCCATTATGAATGGCAATTGTATGTCCAATCATTATTGGTACAATCGTGGATGCACGGGACCACGTTTTGATTATTGCTTTTTCGGTTGTTGTGTTAATTTGATTAATTTTGTTGAATAACTTATTTGCTACAAAAGCATTTTTTTTTTTTCGTGAAGTGGGCATAACGTACTCCTCTTTTTTTGTAAAGACGAAGAAAGACATTAGATTTTCTCTCCTATTTAGTACGGCGGCGAATAATCAAATTATCACTATATTTCTTTCGTTTTCGAGTTCGTCTGCCCAGGGCAGGATAACCCCAAGGGGTTGTGGGTTTTTTTCTACCAATTGGGGCCTTTCCTTCCCCACCCCCATGGGGATGGTCTACAGCGTTCATAACTACCCCTCTTACTACAGGGCGCTTACCTAGCCAACGCTTAGAGCCGGCTTTACCCAAACTTTTCTGTTTTACCCCAAGATTCCCCACTTGTCCGACTGTTGCGGAGCAGTTTTTGGATATCAAACGGACCTCCCCAGAAGGTAATTTGACTGTGGCCGATTTCCCCTCGTTTGCAATCAGTTTCGCTACAGCACCCCCTGCTCTAGCTAGTTGTCCACCCTTTCCAAGTGTGATTTCTATGTTATGTATGGCCGTGCCTAAGGGCATATTGGTTGAAGTAGATTCTTCTTTTTGATTAATCAAAACCCCTTCCCAAACTGTACAAGCTTCTTCCAAAGCATACAGCTTTCTGGATGTAGATGATGATAGCTATACAGATGGATCTTATCTATATAGCGTGTGATACTACACGGGTGGATATATAGGAATCAAAATCTGCCGAATCACGCATGGTAGGATCTTCTACATCCTAGGTCTTCCCGTTCCATCATCTGGCTTATGTTCTTCATGTAGCATTCAGACCGAATGACTCTATGAAATTACGTCGCTACTTCCACATATTATGGGTAACGTAGGAGACATCTCTATTTTTCCCCGGGGAATCGTTAGAATTACCACTGCTTAGCTTTCAATTCGTCTCTGACCCTCAAATGAAATGTGAATAACCCGTCCTCTTCTCTTTGAAAGAAGGAGCGCTTCCGGTTCTGTCGGTGCTTGAAACAATTTTGTTTTCTCCATATTACTATATCTCTAGAGTCAATAATTTGATATGAGGAACTACTGAACTCAATCACTTGCTGCCGTTACTCTTCAGTTTTCTGTTGAGGTCTATCCTGTAGAGGTACTCAAATTGGATCAGTGATTGATTTCTAGGTTTCGTCGTAAACCTAATTGGTTACTTCCAATTACGTAAATCAATAGTTCAAACCGCACTCAAAGGTAGGGCATTTCCCATTTGAATAGGAACTTCTGTACCAGAAACAATGGTATCTCCAATTATAGCCCCTCTGGGATGTAAAATATATCTCTTCTCACCATCCCCATAGTGTATGAGAGAAATGTATGCATTTCGATTCGGGTCGTATTCTATGGTTACAATTCTACCATCTATGTCTTTTGCATTCCGGCGAAAATCGATTTTACGGTATCGGCGCTTATGACCGCCCCCTCGATGCCCCGCGGTAATGATTCCTCTGGCATTACGACCTTTACCACAAAGATGCTGTCCATAGATCAAATTCGTTCGTGGATTGGATTTCACTGGACTGTCTACGGTTCCATTGCGTGTGCTCGGGGTAGAAGTTTTGTATAAATATATCGCCATCCTATTAAGTATTTTGATTGAATTTCTTTCGAAAAGGTGTAATAGAATAACACCGTAATGATCATACGTCGGGAATGCAGTGGCTGTCCATTCTTCTAGCCTTTCCCGGAAGTCGATTACGATTCATCGCTATTACATTGACACCAAAGAAGAATTCAACCCAATCCTTTATTTCTGTCCTAGTGGATCCTGATTTGACATTCAAAGTCTATTGATTTTTCCCCAATAACCGACGAGGAAATATTGCATAGTTGATGTCATCCACCAATCGATTTTCTCCCCTATGCCTTCTAGTCTCAAGAAGAATGCTAGTTAAAGAAATTCACTAGCTTATTCAAAGAAAGTCGCCATCTTAGCAAGGAATCTTATATAAAGCTCACAAAGATAAAGATTCAAAGAAAGTCACCATCTTATCAAGGAATCTTATATAAAGCTCCAAAAGATAAACTAGGATCCAGCTAGCAGCGTATAGTAAGTTTGCTAGCAATTTGCAAAGAAACTGGAGGATATAGTCGCAACCCATCAGAACCCATACTGGTATATGTAGAGGTATCGGAACCGTTTCACTAGGCCAATATCGTAGTAGCAATCTTATATAAAGCCAAAAAAGATACTGTAGGATCCACCTAGCAGCGTATAGTAAGTTTGTTAGCAATGTCCAAAGAAACTGGAGGATATAGTCGCAACCCACCACAACCCGTATTGGTATATATAGAGGTAGCGTAAACGTTTCACTAGGCCAACCTTGTACTAGCATTAGTAGTAGAAAACAAGTTCTATAAGCAGGATTATATAGATATAATACTTGTAGTATAAGAAAAGGTCTAGAATTTACTAGAGCTATAGCAGCGATCAAGCCGTTCCATAATGAAACGACTATGTTTCGCAGAATTCTGATTATCACGGCGTTACTCCTGGGTTTTCCCCGTTCGATTCGAGCTATAGCAGAGATCCCTCTCTGCACTCGATAGATTAAAAATGGTTAGTGAAATGGTTCCTCTTCATAATGTGAACAAGAGGAATATCATGAGGACAATACCTCTCGGGGCTTTCAATTTTAGAAAAGAAACTCGATTTCCTGTTTCTTTTTATTCTGAGTCTTGCCTACTTATTATGATTATTTATGATTGTAGGGGGCCCCGGTCCCATTCCTTTGGATCTGCATCCAGTCGAAATGGAACCTGCATCCAGTAGGAATTGAACCTACGAATTCGCCAATTATGAGTTGGGTGCTTTAACCATTCAGCCATGGATGCTTAATAGGGATCCTCGTACATAATGAATAACCAAATTTGAATAGAACGAAAATCTAAAAAAAAAAACAATAGCATTTTTTGTTTTTTTTTTCAATTTCACTTTCTTATTTTATTTCTATTTAGGAGGAAGTCACGCATGACTTTTTTTCCGATTTCATTTTGTTATTGTATTTTATCTTTTCTTTGGTATGTTGTTTTATTTTCACTTTGTTATTTTATGTTATTTTATTCATATTTAGGAGGATGTTATTTTATGTTATTCTATTCATATTTAAGAGGATGTTATTCTATTCATATTTAAGAGGATGTTATTTTATGTTATTCTATTCATATTTAAGAGGATGTTATTCTATTCATATTTAAGAGGATGTTATTTTATGTTATTCTATTCATATTTAAGAGGATGTTATTTTATGTTATTCTATTCATATTTAAGAGGATGTTATTTTATGTTATTCTATTCATATTTAAGAGGATGTTATTTTATGTTATTCTATTCAAAACTATTTAAGAGTCAGTCACGCCTGACTTTTTCACTTTTGTATTTTCTTTAGGAGGAACCAACCAATGAATCTAGAATTCAAAGTCTGTATTTGGCAAGTGAGAGAGGTATTGAGAGAGATCAAGAATGCGCAAACTTTCGTAATTTTCTGGAACCAATTCAATTCAGTGGGATCTTTCATTCGCATTTTGTTGCACCAAGAACGCTTTCTAAAACTTTTTGATCCACGAATTTGGAGTATCCTACTTTCACGTACCATGAATCCCAAGGGTTTATCGTTCCGAATGAAAATCACTCGCTATTTCAATTTCACGATCAAGGGTGTAAGACTCGTTGGAGTAGCGGTGCTTATCTGTCGTATGAACAATCGAAATATGGTCGAAAGCAAAAATTTCTATTTGAAAGGGCTTCTTCCTCTAGCTATGACTTCGAGTGGACCCAGAAATGATACATTGGAAGAATCTGTTGCGTCTTCCACTATCAATAGCTTTATTGTTTCGCTCCTCTATCTTCGAAAAGGAGAAGCGATCCCGATCCCTGAGAGTTCTTTCCTGAATCCTACCCCAAGAACTAAAAAGTCTAACTGGGGTTTGGGTTTGCGGCGGTGTCGGAACTGGATCCGAAAAAGAACGTCTAGCATTATCTGGGGTTTGCTGTGGTGTCGGGACTTGGTCTGGGTCAAAAAACCACTGGGGTGGAGGTATAGGTCTTCTAGTCAATTGCAAAGATCTTCTGATCAAGATTTTGATTCCATTAGTAATGAGGATTCGGACTCGGACACATTGTTCAATCAAAAAGGGATTCGAAGATCGATTCGTACAAGACCCGTTCCTTCTTTTTTCTATGACGGATGGTCAGAACTTCATCTGGGCTCGAATCTTACTGAGAGGTCCACTAGAGATCAGAAATGGTTGAAGAAAGAACAAGATCTTTCTTTTTTCAGGCGATCGGAACAGAAAGAACTGGTTAATCTATTCAAGATACTAATGTATTTAAAAAATACCGTTTCAATTCATCCTATTTCATCAGATCCGGGATATGAATTAGAAGAAAGATTACACGAAATGGCAGATTTATTCACTCTATCAATAACGGAGCCGGATCTGGTGTATCATAAGGGATTTGCCTTTTCTATTGATGTCTACGGATTGGATCAAAAACAATTCGTGAATGAGACCTCCAGGGATGGATGGAAAAAGAAATCTTTATTGGTTCTACCTCCGATTTTTTATGAAGAAAATCAATCTTTTTATCGAAGGATCCAACAAAACTCGGTCCCGATCTCCTGCGGGAATGATTTGGAAGAGCCAAAACCAAAAAGAGTGGTATTTGCTAGCAACAACATAATGGAGGCAGTGAATCAATATCGATTGATGCGAAATCTGATTCAAATCCACTATAGCACTTATAAGTACATAAGAAATGTATTTTTTGGATTCTTTTTACTGAATCGATCCGATCGCAACTTCGACTATGGAATTCCAAGGGATCAAATAGGAAAGGATACTCTGAATCAGAGAACTCTAATGAAATATCTAATCAACCAACATTTATCGAATTTGCAAAAGAGTCCGAAGTTCCATCCTCTTATTCTTATTTCTCGAACCGAGAGATCCATGAATCGGGATCCTGATGCATATCGATACAAATGGTCCACGTGGATCCAGGAACATTTCGGTTTTCGTTGGTTTGACGACGAGTTGTCTAATCCAATTTCTTTCTTCAAGGGGCTTCTCAAGTTTCCTTTCTTGTTGTCTACCTCACTGTTTGTGAGTTTCGGGAATAACCCCATTCAGAGGTCCGCACTCTACATCGCTGAATTGAAAAGTCCGAATGCTCAACTCCGCAATCATTGGTTAGAAAAAATCGGTCTGCAACTTGTTTATTCGAAAAAATTGAAACCCTACTTATTGGATGATCGTGAGACTTCCCCAAAATTGAAATTCTTGCTCAATGGAGGAACAATATCACCATCTTTGGTCAATAAGATAGCAAAGTGGAGGATTGACTCATTCCATACTAGAAAGAATCGCAGGAAATCCTTTGATAATACGGATTCCTATTTCTCAACGATAGGCCACGATCAAGACAATTGGCTGAATCCCCTGAAACCGTTTCATAGAAGTTCGTTGATATCTTCTTTTTATAAAGCAACTCGACTTCGAGTCTGGAATAATCCGCATGACTTCGGCTTCGATTGTAACAAAAGATTCCCCTTTTATGTGGTCAAGGCCCGTAGCAAAACGGATGATTTTACATATGGACAATTCCTCAATACCTTGTTCAGTGGCACCAAAAGAGTTTCTTTGTGCGGCGTTAAAAAAAAACATGCTTTTTGGTGGAGAGATACTCTTTCAGCAATCGAGTCACAGGTATCTAAGATATTTATCCCTAAGGATTTTCCACAAAGTGGTGGCGAAACGGATAACTTGTACAAATCTTTCCATTTTCCAAGTCAATTCGATCCATTCGTTCGTCGAGATATTTACTCGATCGCAGCCATTTCTGGAACACCTAGAACCGAGGGAGAAATAGTGAATTTAGAAAGCACGCATTGTCACCCTCTTTCCGATCTGAATCTATTTGAGTCAGAAGGGAAGAACTTGGATCAGTATCTTGATTCAAACATGGATTTGATTGAAAAGCTACGTTCTGAGAAATTCGGTTCGGAAAAATATTTACCACCCAAAAGGGGGAACAAAGAGAGTCTTGGGCTAAAGAAAAAATGCGCTCAGCAAAAGCGGATGGATAGAACCTTTCAACGAGCTAGTACTTTGTCAACTCGCTCAAAATGGAAGCTCTTCCAAACCTATCTGCCATGGGCCTTTACTTCCCAAGGGTACAGATATCTAAAGCCTCTATTTTTTGAAATTTGTTCAGACCTATTATGGAGACTAAAGAGCAAAAACAAGTTTGTATTCATTTTTATGGATAGTGTATCCATGTTTATGGATATTATTAGTGATCTTATTGCGGTAGCAGTTACAAAAGGGCGAATGCAAAAGATTTCATTTTGCCTTACAAAATGGAAGAGGCAATATACTCTGATAAGTAAGATTGACAGGAAGATAAGTAAGATTCAGAGGCAGATAAGGACGATTCAGAGGAAGTATTGGCATAAGTTTCTTCTGGGCCCTTTCCGGTTGTTTCTTCCTCTTTTTTTTCCTCTAACAAATGAGCCAGCATTGATATCGACACAGCTGGGATCGGAAAATCTTCGGGAGTTCTTCTTGGCAATCTTTTTGCTTCTTTTGGCGGCTGGAACTCTTGTTGTGGGACATCTTGCCGTTATTTTCTCGACCGCTAGTGAGTTACAGACAGAGTTCAAAACGGTCAAATCTTTGATAATGGACTCATCGATGCTTGGGATTGAGGTGGGACAACTTTTGGATAGGTATCCTCTATCTGAATCGAATTCTGTCGGGTTGTTCGGGGTAACTAATCTCTTTCTAGGTGCTCTGCAAAAGATGGTCTTCGGTAATGCTGATGAAATACGCTTTACTAAGAAGAAAAATTGGAAGCAAAAGTTCGTCGAGATCCTAAGTAGGCTCTTCGATTCACTCGCTTTTTTGATAAATACGAGATATCTAAGTCATACAAGTAAAGAGATCTATTCAGCGCTAAGAAAACGGAACGGCTATTGGGTTGATGACCCGATAGAAGACTGGGCCACAAACAGTGAGTGGGTTGAGGATGCAGAAAGAGACGTCTTGATTCAGTTCTTCACCTGCACGCCCGAAAAAAGGCTTGATCGAATTTTATGGAGTCTGACTCATAGTGATCATTTCTCAAAGAAGGACTTTGATTCTCCAATGATGGAACAACCGGGAGAAATTTACTTAGGAAACTTAATTGACCTTCATAACAAGGATCTACTAAATTATAAGTTCGATACATCCTCTTTAGCAGAAAGACGGCTATTCCTTGCTTATTATCAGACACTCACTTATGCACAAACCCCGTCTGGGGCTAATAGTGTTCATGTCCCATCTGATCTACAACCTTTTTCGCTCCGCTTAGCTGTAACCCCCTCTCGGGGTATTTTAGTGATAGGTTCTATAGGAATTGGACGATCCTATTTGGTCAAATACCTAACGAAAAACTCCTATCTTCCTTTCATTACGATATTTCTGGAGAAGTTCCGGGATACGATTTTTCGTGCTATTGATCCTGAGGACAGTGATGCCAGTGATGATGAGATGGAGATTTTTATTGATGCTCGTGAGCCTATTGAGACTATTAATCAAGATATGCATGTTTTTGACAATAGGAATATTGGTTTTGATAGAACTTTCGCTAATTTTGAGGAGCTAGATGCTCGTGACGATAAGATTAATAGGGAGCTGGACCGGCTAACTAGGAGGGATGACCTAACTGAGGAGATGGACACGGTGTGGGGTGTAGCCCAATTTTATATCAGCCTTCAAATCGAATTAACAAAAGCACTCTCTCCTTGCATAATATGGATTCCAGACATTCATGAGCTGCGTTTGAGGGATTCGGTCTCCCTCGAGCTAGTAGTGAACGTTCTCTCCTGGGATTGTGAAAGATCTTCCCCTGGAAATAGTATTGTTATTGCTTCGAGCCATTTTCCCCAATTCGTGGAGCCCGCGCTACTAGCTCCGCATAGATTAGATACGTGTATCAAGGTACGAAGGCCTCTTATTCCCCAACAACGAAAGCACTTTTTCACTCTTTCATATACGAGGGGATTTCGTTTGGACAAAAAAGCGTTCCAGGCTAATGGATTCGCGGCCATAACCATGGGTTCCAATGTACAAGATCTTATAGCACTTACCAATGAGGCCCTCTTGATTAGTATTTCACATGGGAAATCAATTATAGACGAAAATACAATTCGATTCGCTCGTCATAGACAAACTCGGAATTTGGGAGCCCGTGTAATACCGATTCAGAATTCTCGGCTCCTTTTCTATCAGCTAGGAAGGGCGGTCGCACACAATTTACTTCTAAACAATTGCCCCATAGATCCGATATCTATCTATTTGCAGAAAACATTTGAGAACGAAGGGGATTTTTATTTGTACAGCTCATACGTCGAACTTGGAATGAGCACGAAGAAATTAACGATACTTCTTTATCTTTTGAATTGTTCTGCCGGATCGGTCGCTCAAGATCTTTGGTCTCCACCCGAACCAGAGGAAAACAATCGAATCGCTTATGGTAGACTCGTTGAAAATGATTGTGATCTAGTTCATGGCCTATTAGAAATAGAAGGCATTCTAGAGGGATGCTCACGGCCAGCAAA